GCTAGCGTAGCTTAACTAAAGCATAACACTGAAGATGTTAAGACGGTCCCTAGAAAGGTCCCGTGAGCACAAAGGCTTGGTCCTGACTTTACTGTCAACTTTGGCTAAACTTACACATGCAAGTCTCCGCCCCCCTGTGAGAATGCCCACAGTTTTCTGCCCGAAAACAAGGAGCTGGTATCAGGCACACTTTCCGCAGCCCATGACACCTTGCTTAGCCACACCCTCAAGGGAATTCAGCAGTGATAGACATTAAGCCATAAGTGAAAACTTGACTTAGTTAAAGCCAAGAGGGCCGGTAAAACTCGTGCCAGCCACCGCGGTTATACGAGAGGCTCAAGTTGATAGACATCGGCGTAAAGGGTGGTTAGGAAATTTTTAAACTAAAGCCGAACGCCCTCAGAACTGTTATACGTACCCGAGAGCAAGAAGCCCCACTACGAAAGTGGCTTTATACCCCCGACCCCACGAAAGCTGCGAAACAAACTGGGATTAGATACCCCACTATGCCCAGCCCTAAACCTTGATAGCCCCCTACACCCACTATCCGCCCGGGTACTACGAGCACTAGCTTAAAACCCAAAGGACTTGGCGGTGCTTTAGATCCACCTAGAGGAGCCTGTTCTAGAACCGATAACCCCCGTTAAACCTCACCCCCTCTTGTTCTTCCCGTCTATATACCGCCGTCGTCAGCTTACCCTATGAAGGAACCACAGTAAGCAAAACTAGTACAACTTAAAACGCCAGGTCGAGGTGTAGCATATGAGGGGGGAAGAAATGGGCTACATTCCCTGCCACAGGGAATACGAACAATGTAATGAAATAGACATTAGAAGGAGGATTTAGCAGTAAGCAGAAAATAGAGCGTTCCGCTGAAATTGGCCCTGAAGCGCGCACACACCGCCCGTCACTCTCCCCAAGCCAACATCATCCTATAAATAATACATTTTACCGGTAAAGGGGAGGCAAGTCGTAACATGGTAAGTGTACCGGAAGGTGTACTTGGAAAAATCAGAGTGTAGCTAAGCCAGAAAAGCGTCTCCCTTACACTGAGAAGTCGCCCGTGCAAATCGGGCCACCCTGACGCCCAACAGCTAGCCCCTCCATCAACCCCAAATTAACCCTATCTATACCCCCAAATATACCACTCTTTCAACAACAAACCATTTTTCCACCTAAGTACGGGCGACGAAAAAGGACCTAGGAGCAACAGAGAAAGTACCGCAAGGGAACGCTGAAAGAGAAATGAAACAACCCAGTAAAGCACTAAAAAGCAGAGATTACTCCTCGTACCTTTTGCATCATGATTTAGCCAGAAAACCTCAAGCAAAAAGCATTATAGTTTGATACCCCGAAACTAAGCGAGCTACTCCAAGGCAGTCTAATTTATAGGACCCCCCCGTCTCTGTGGCAAAAGAGTGGGAAGAACTTCGAGTAGAGGTGACAGACCTACCGAGCCTAGTTATAGCTGGTTGCCTGAAAACTGAATAAAAGTTCAGCCCTTTAAATTCTCCATTCCCATTGGCCTAAGGCCTTCACACCGAGCAAAGAAGTTAAAGGAGTTAGTCAAAGGGGGTACAGCCCCTTTGAAACAAGATACAACTTTCCAAGGAGGGTAAAAATCACAACGAACAAAAAGGTTAAATGTCCTAGTGGGCCTAAAAGCAGCCACCTACCCAGAAAGCGTTAAAGCTCGAACATCACCTAATTAGCCTTCTAATAAGGACAATACAATTTCACCCCCCTTAAACCTACCAGGCCGTTCCATAAAACTATGGAAGCGTTTATGCTAACATGAGTAATAAGAGGACCCACCTCTCCCCGCACAAGTGTAACTCGGAACGAACCCTTCACCGACCATTAACGGCCCCAAAACAAAGAGGGCCCTAGGCAAAAAACAAACAACTGGAAAACCCCCTAGTTCCTCACCGTTAACCCCACACTGGTGTGCAAACCAGGAAAGACTAAAAGAAAAAGAAGGAACTCGGCAAACACAAGCCTCGCCTGTTTACCAAAAACATCGCCTCTTGAACCCCTAAATATAAGAGGTCCCGCCTGCCCTGTGACTATAAGTTTAACGGCCGCGGTATTTTGACCGTGCAAAGGTAGCGCAATCACTTGTCTTTTAAATGAAGACCTGTATGAATGGCATAACGAGGGCTTAACTGTCTCCTTTTTCCAGTCAATGAAATTGATCTCCCCGTGCAGAAGCGGGGATATTAACATAAGACGAGAAGACCCTATGGAGCTTTAGACACCAGAACAGACCATGTTAAACACCCCTCAAATAAAGGACAAAACTCATTGGCCCCTGTTCTAATGTCTTTGGTTGGGGCGACCGCGGGGAAACAACAAACCCCCATGTGGACCGGGAGCACACTACCCCCACAACCCAGAGTCACAACTCCAAGTAACAGAACTTCTGACCGACAAGATCCGGCGCATAGCCGATCAACGGACCGAGTTACCCTAGGGATAACAGCGCAATCCTCTTCTAGAGCCCATATCGACAAGAGGGTTTACGACCTCGATGTTGGATCAGGACATCCTAATGGTGCAGCCGCTATTAAGGGTTCGTTTGTTCAACGATTAAAGTCCTACGTGATCTGAGTTCAGACCGGAGTAATCCAGGTCAGTTTCTATCTATGTCACGATCTTTTCTAGTACGAAAGGACCGAAAAGAAGGGGCCCCTGTTCTCAATATGCCTCCCCCTCATCTATTGAAATCAACTAAAATAGATAAAAGGGCGTACCCCCTAGCCATAGAAAATGGCTTGTTAAAGTGGCAGAGCCCGGACATTGCAAAAGACCTAAGCCCTTTCCACGGAGGTTCAAGTCCTCCCTTTAACTATGCTCTCAACACTAGTTTCATCCATCCTCAACCCCTTAATTCTTATCGTGTTTGTCCTTCTAGCCGTTGCACTCCTCACGCTTGTCGAACGAAAAGTCCTCGGCTACATACAATTACGAAAGGGCCCAAACATTGTAGGCCCCTACGGCCTCCTCCAACCAATTGCAGACGGACTTAAACTCTTTATAAAAGAACCCGTTCGACCCTCCACCTCCTCGCCCATCCTCTTTCTCTTTACCCCTATACTAGCCCTCACCCTAGCCCTCACCCTTTGAACTCCAATACCCCTCCCCTTCCCAATAGCAGATCTCAACCTTGGCATCCTCTTTATCCTTGCCCTCTCCAGTCTAGCAGTTTACTCTATTCTAGGCTCAGGATGGGCCTCCAATTCAAAATACGCCTTAATCGGGGCCCTTCGAGCCGTAGCACAGACTATTTCCTATGAAGTTAGTCTAGGGCTAATCCTTCTTAATGCTATTATTTTTACTGGAGGCTTCACCCTACAAACATTTAGCATCGCCCAAGAAAGTGTCTGATTAATCCTCCCCGCCTGGCCCTTAGCCGCTATATGGTACATTTCCACACTTGCAGAAACAAACCGGGCCCCTTTTGACCTCACAGAAGGTGAGTCTGAACTCGTCTCCGGCTTTAACGTAGAGTACGCAGGAGGACCTTTCGCCCTTTTTTTCCTCGCTGAATACGCCAACATTCTCCTAATAAATACCCTCTCTGCAACTCTATTCCTAGGCGCCTCTGTCTTTCACACCACCCCTGAAATTACAACAACAAACCTTATAATCAAAGCAGCTCTCCTATCTGTCCTCTTCCTATGAGTTCGTGCTTCCTACCCACGATTTCGTTATGACCAACTCATGCACCTAATTTGAAAAAATTTCCTACCACTAACCCTTGCCCTGGTAATTTGACACCTCTCCCTTCCAATTGCACTAACAGGCCTGCCCCCGCAACTATAGCCCGGAGCTGTACCTAAAATAAAGGACCACTTTGATAGAGTGAATCATGAGGGTTAAAGTCCCTCCAACTCCTTAGAAAGAAGGGACTTGAACCCTACCTGAAGAGATCAAAACTCTTAGTGCTTCCTCTACACCACTTCCTAGTAAAGTCAGCTAAATAAGCTTTTGGGCCCATACCCCAAACATGTTGGTTAAACTCCTTCCTTCACTAATGAATCCTTACATCTTAGCCACTCTTCTCTTTGGCATGGGCCTTGGCACAACAATTACATTTGCTAGCTCCCACTGACTTCTCGCCTGAATAGGCCTTGAAATAAATACACTAGCCATTATTCCCCTAATAGCCCAACATCACCACCCACGCGCAGTCGAAGCTACAACCAAATATTTTTTGACTCAAGCCACTGCTGCAGCTACCCTTCTATTTGCAAGTGTAACTAACGCCTGACTAACAGGCCAGTGAGAAATTCAACAAATTACGCACCCCCTCCCAAGTACCATAATTACTCTTGCACTTGCTCTCAAAATTGGTCTAGCCCCCCTTCATGCTTGACTCCCCGAAGTCCTGCAAGGCCTAGACCTCACCACAGGCTTGATCCTTTCAACCTGACAAAAGCTTGCCCCTTTCGCCCTAATTCTTCAACTTCAACCCTCAAGCTCAACACTCCTTATCATCTTAGGTCTTACATCCACGCTTATTGGGGGCTGAGGCGGATTAAACCAAACACAACTCCGCAAGATTCTTGCATATTCATCAATCGCCCATTTAGGCTGAATAATTCTTGTCCTACAATTCTCCCCCTCCATCACCCTCCTCACCCTCCTAACCTATTTCATTATAACATTCTCAACATTTCTTGCATTTAAACTCAACGATTCTACAAATATCAACACCCTTGCCACATCCTGAGCAAAAGCCCCCGCCCTGACAGCTCTCATACCCCTCATTCTACTCTCCCTAGGAGGCCTCCCCCCTCTTACAGGCTTCATGCCAAAATGACTAATTCTTCAAGAACTAACCAAACAAGGGCTTGCCCCCACCGCAACCCTAGCTGCCCTTTCAGCCCTACTTAGCCTGTATTTTTACCTACGCCTCTCGTACGCAATAACCCTTACTATTTCCCCTAACAACCTAACAGGTTCAACCCCCTGACGCTTACCTTCCACTCAACTAACCTACCCCCTCGCCACTTCAACTGCAATAACAATTTGCCTCCTACCTCTCACCCCTGCCATCTCCGCCTTGTTAACCTCCTAAGGGGCTTAGGATAGCACCCAGACCAAGGGCCTTCAAAGCCCTAAGCGGGAGTGAAAATCTCCCAGCCCCTGCTAAAACTTGCAGGATACTAACCCACATCTTCTGTATGCAAAACAGACACTTTAATTAAGCTAAAGCCTTGCTAGACAGGAAGGCCTCGATCCTACAAACTCTTAGTTAACAGCTAAGCGCTTAAACCAACAAGCATCTGTCTAACCTTTCCCCCGCCCGCCTCCAAAAGGGCGGGGGAAAGCCCCGGCAGGGCTCTAACCTGCTTCTTCGGATTTGCAATCTGATATGTATAACACCTCGAGGCTTGATAAGAAGAGGATTTGAACCTCTGTTCGTGGGGCTACAATCCACCGCTTAACACTCAGCCATCTTACCTGTGGCAATCACTCGTTGATTCTTCTCAACTAATCACAAAGATATCGGCACCCTCTATCTAGTATTTGGTGCTTGGGCCGGAATAGTAGGAACTGCACTTAGCCTCCTAATTCGGGCAGAACTAAGTCAGCCCGGCGCTCTCCTCGGAGATGACCAAATTTATAATGTAATTGTTACAGCACATGCTTTTGTAATAATTTTCTTTATAGTAATGCCAATTATGATTGGAGGCTTTGGAAACTGACTAGTGCCTCTTATGATTGGTGCACCCGACATAGCTTTCCCTCGAATAAACAATATAAGCTTCTGACTCCTTCCCCCTTCATTCCTTCTCCTTCTTGCCTCTTCTGGAGTCGAAGCAGGGGCTGGCACAGGATGAACTGTTTATCCGCCACTCTCAGGCAATCTCGCCCACGCGGGACCTTCTGTCGATTTAACCATCTTCTCCCTCCATTTAGCGGGGGTATCGTCTATTCTTGGCGCAATTAATTTTATTACAACAATTATTAACATAAAACCCCCTGCCATCTCTCAGTACCAAACACCTCTGTTTGTGTGATCCGTCCTAATTACCGCAGTATTGCTTTTATTATCCCTACCCGTGCTTGCTGCCGGCATCACAATACTTCTCACAGACCGAAACCTTAATACAACCTTCTTTGACCCTGCTGGAGGAGGGGACCCTATCCTTTACCAACATTTGTTCTGATTCTTTGGTCACCCTGAAGTCTATATCCTTATCCTCCCTGGCTTTGGTATAATCTCCCACATTGTTGCGTACTACGCGGGTAAAAAAGAACCCTTCGGATACATGGGAATGGTTTGAGCCATAATGGCCATTGGCCTCCTAGGGTTTATTGTCTGAGCTCACCACATGTTTACTGTAGGAATGGACGTAGACACACGAGCTTACTTTACTTCCGCCACAATAATTATTGCTATCCCAACCGGGGTAAAAGTTTTCAGCTGACTGGCCACTCTGCACGGCGGCTCAATTAAATGAGAAACCCCACTCTTATGAGCACTCGGCTTCATTTTCCTCTTTACTGTTGGGGGGCTAACCGGAATTGTTCTGGCCAACTCTTCTCTAGATATTATGCTTCACGACACATATTACGTCGTTGCCCACTTCCACTATGTTCTCTCGATGGGGGCCGTGTTTGCCATCGTTGCCGGATTCGTCCACTGATTCCCCTTATTCTCAGGGTACACGCTCCACAGCACCTGAACCAAAATCCACTTCGGGGTAATGTTTGCTGGTGTTAATATAACTTTCTTCCCACAACATTTCCTGGGGCTGGCAGGAATACCTCGCCGATACTCCGACTATCCCGACGCCTACACCCTTTGAAACACAGTTTCTTCCATTGGCTCAATAGTTTCCCTAATCGCAGTAATCATATTTTTATTTATTATTTGAGAAGCATTCGCCGCTAAACGAGAAGTTTCATCAGTGGAACTCACAGCAACAAACGTAGAATGACTTCATGGTTGCCCTCCTCCTTACCACACCTTCGAAGAACCTGCCTTCGTCCAAGTTCAAACTTGACCAAGCTACGAAAAATCTGCTTCCACCCCCTCAAGCCCCCAGTAACGAGAAAGGGAGGAATTGAACCCCCATAAACTGGTTTCAAGCCAGCCACATAACCACTCTGTCACTTTCTTCATAAGACACTAGTAAAATCGACCATTACATTGCCTTGTCAAGGCAAAATTGCGGGTTTAAGCCCCGCGTGTCTTACAACAATGGCACATCCCTCCCAACTAGGTTTTCAAGATGCAGCTTCACCTGTAATAGAAGAACTTCTTCACTTCCACGACCATGCCTTAATAATTGTCTTTCTAATTAGCACATTCGTGCTTTACATTATTGTGGCTATAGTAACAACCAAGCTAACTAATAAATTTATCCTGGACTCCCAAGAAATCGAGATCATCTGAACCCTGCTCCCAGCTATCATTCTGATTCTCATTGCCCTCCCCTCCCTACGCATTCTTTATCTTATAGATGAAATTAACGACCCCCATCTTACAATTAAAGCAATAGGTCATCAGTGATACTGAAGTTACGAGTATACTGACTATGAAGACCTCGGCTTTGACTCGTACATAATTCCCACACAAGACTTAGCCCCAGGCCAATTCCGCCTTCTAGAAGCAGACCATCGAATAGTAGTACCAGTTGAATCCCCCATCCGGGTCCTAATTTCTGCCGAAGACGTACTTCACTCCTGAGCCGTCCCAAGTCTGGGGGTAAAAATAGACGCCGTCCCAGGACGCCTAAACCAAACAGCATTTATTGCCTCCCACCCCGGCATCTTTTATGGCCAATGCTCTGAAATTTGCGGCGCAAACCACAGCTTTATGCCTATTGTGGTAGAAGCAGTACCACTAGAACACTTTGAAAACTGATCCTCCTTAATACTTGAAGACACTTCGCTAAGAAGCTAAATAGGGAATAGCGTTAGCCTTTTAAGCTAAAGACTGGTGACCCCCGCCCACCCCTAGCGAAATGCCACAACTTAACCCCGCACCTTGATTCGCTATTCTAGTCTTCTCCTGATTAGTTTTCCTAACAGTCATTCCCCCAAAAGTTCTAGCACACACCTTCCCAAACGACCCAACACTCCAAAGCACAGAGAAACCCAAAACAGAGCCCTGAAGTTGACCATGATACTAAGCTTTTTTGACCAATTTATGAGCCCCACATACCTGGGAATCCCCCTCATTGCCCTTGCCCTCAGTTTACCCTGAATCCTCTACCCCAAACCTACCCCACGTTGACTAAACAACCGCCTCATTACGCTCCAAGGATGGTTTATTAACCGCTTTACCCAACAAATTTTTCAACCTTTAAGTTTAGGGGGCCATAAATGAGCAGCCCTTCTCGCCTCCCTTATACTTTTCCTCATTACCTTAAACATACTTGGTCTCCTGCCCTACACCTTTACCCCTACAACACAACTCTCCCTCAACATGGCCTTCGCCGTCCCCCTCTGACTTGCAACAGTCATTATTGGTATGCGAAACCAGCCTACCCATGCCCTAGGCCACCTGTTACCAGAAGGTACCCCCACCCTCTTAATCCCTGTCCTAATTATCATCGAAACAATTAGCCTATTCATTCGCCCCCTCGCACTTGGCGTACGATTAACCGCAAACCTTACAGCCGGTCACCTTTTAATTCAACTCATTGCCACCGCCGCCTTCGTCCTCCTCCCCCTAATACCCACAGTAGCCATTCTGACCGCAGTACTACTATTCCTCCTGACCCTTCTAGAAGTTGCAGTGGCCATAATTCAAGCCTATGTCTTTGTCCTTCTCTTAAGCCTCTACCTACAAGAAAACGTTTAATGGCCCATCAAGTACACGCATATCACATAGTTGACCCCAGCCCATGACCCCTAACAGGCGCAGTAGGCGCCCTTCTACTAACCTCCGGTTTAGCAATCTGAATGCATTTCCATAATATAACCTTACTAACACTAGGTCTTGTCCTTCTTCTTCTAACTATATATCAATGATGACGGGATATTGTCCGAGAAGGAACATTCCAAGGGCACCATACCCCTCCTGTCCAAAAAGGCCTCCGATACGGGATGATCCTCTTTATTACCTCAGAAGTATTCTTCTTCCTAGGTTTCTTCTGAGCCTTTTATCACGCCAGCCTCGCCCCAACTCCAGAACTAGGAGGCTGCTGACCCCCTACAGGAATTACCCCTCTAGACCCCTTCGAAGTCCCCCTGCTCAATACAGCCGTCCTACTAGCCTCAGGAGTCACGGTCACCTGGGCACACCACAGTATCATAGAAGGACATCGAAAAGAAGCAATCCAGTCCCTCACTTTAACTATCCTTCTAGGCTTCTACTTTACCTTCCTTCAAGCAATAGAATACTACGAAGCCCCCTTCACTATTGCAGACGGAGTTTATGGTTCCACCTTCTTCGTAGCAACCGGCTTCCACGGACTCCACGTAATCATTGGCTCCACCTTCCTAGCCATCTGCCTTCTACGACAAGTACTATATCATTTCACCTCCGAACACCACTTTGGTTTTGAAGCAGCCGCCTGATACTGACACTTTGTAGACGTTGTCTGACTATTCCTTTATATCTCAATTTACTGATGAGGCTCATATCTTTCTAGTATTAAAGCTAGTACCTGTGACTTCCAATCACCTAGTCTTGGTTAAACCCCAAGGAAAGATAATGAACTTAATCACAACAATACTCATTATTTCTATTACCCTCTCCACTATCCTCGCTATTGTTTCTTTTTGACTTCCCCAAATAACACCTGACCATGAAAAACTTTCCCCCTACGAATGTGGCTTTGATCCCCTAGGATCCGCTCGTCTCCCCTTCTCTCTCCGCTTCTTCCTTGTTGCAATCCTTTTCCTCCTATTCGATTTGGAAATTGCACTGCTCCTTCCCCTTCCTTGAGGGGATCAACTTTCTTCCCCTCTCATAACATTCACCTGAGCCTTCGCTGTTCTTATATTACTAACCCTCGGCCTAATTTATGAATGAACTCAAGGCGGTCTAGAATGGGCTGAATAGACTGTTAGTTTAAGAAAAACCCTTGATTTCGGCTCAAGAGCTTGTGGTTAAAGTCCGTAACCGTCTAATGACCCCTACACATTTCGCCTTTTCCTCTACCTTTCTTCTAGGCCTAGCAGGCCTGGCATTCCACCGAACCCATCTTCTTTCCGCTCTTTTATGTTTAGAGGGTATAATACTCTCACTCTTTATTGCTCTCTCCATGTGAACCCTTCAACTTAACTCCGTTAACTTCTCAGCCTCCCCCATACTTCTCCTGGCTTTCTCAGCCTGTGAAGCAAGCGCCGGTCTCGCACTACTTGTTGCCACTGCCCGCACTCACGGAACAGACCGACTCCAAAACCTAAATCTTCTACAATGCTAAAAATTCTCCTCCCTACTATTATGCTTGTCCCCACTATTTGAGCCGTCCCGGCCAAACACCTCTGATCCACCGCCCTTTCCTACAGTCTACTCATTTCCTTAACTAGCCTAACCTGATTAAAATCATCCGCTGAATCAGGCTGATCTTTTCTCAGCCCTTACATAGCAACAGACCCCCTCTCCACCCCCCTTCTTGCACTAACCTGTTGGCTTCTACCCCTGATAATTCTTGCAAGCCAAAACCACACAGCGTCTGAACCTTCCTCCCGACAACGAACCTACATTACCCTCCTTACATCCTTACAAATCTTCCTTATTATAGCCTTCGGCGCAACCGAAATAATTATGTTTTATATTATGTTTGAAGCTACCCTTATTCCGACCCTTGTAATCATTACTCGTTGAGGAAATCAAACAGAACGACTAAATGCGGGCACTTATTTTTTATTTTATACACTAGCAGGCTCACTCCCTCTGCTTGTCGCTCTCCTACTGCTCCAAAACAGCACTGGCACCCTATCCCTTCTGACACTACAATATGCCCCCTCCCTACAACTCTCTTCTTTCGCCGATAAACTATGATGAGCCGGTTGCTTGCTCGCCTTTCTAGTAAAAATACCCCTCTACGGGGCCCACCTCTGACTTCCCAAGGCACACGTTGAAGCCCCAATCGCTGGTTCCATAGTACTAGCCGCAGTCTTACTAAAGCTAGGGGGCTATGGAATAATACGTATAATAATTATACTAGAACCGCTCACCAAAGAACTCAGCTACCCCTTCATTATCTTCGCCCTTTGAGGAGTAATTATAACTGGCTCAATCTGCCTCCGCCAAACAGACTTAAAATCCCTAATTGCTTATTCCTCAGTAAGTCATATGGGACTCGTAGCAGCAGGCATTCTAATCCAAACCCCCTGAGGTTTCACAGGCGCCCTCATTCTAATAATCGCACACGGTTTAACTTCCTCCGCCCTCTTTTGCCTAGCTAACACAAACTACGAACGAACCCACAGCCGAACCATGGTATTAGCCCGAGGACTCCAAATGGTCTTACCTCTAATAACCGCATGATGATTCATCGCCAGCCTTGCAAACCTTGCCCTCCCTCCTCTTCCAAATCTAATAGGAGAACTCATAATCATTACCTCCCTACTCCACTGATCCTGATGAACAATTGCACTCACGGGAGCTGGAACCCTAATCACTGCAGGCTACTCCCTGTATATATTTCTTATGACACAACGGGGGCCCCTACCAGCACATATTATGTCCCTCGACCCAACACATTCCCGAGAACATCTTCTCCTGGCCCTTCATCTCCTGCCCCTAATTCTTCTAATCACCAAGCCCGAATTAATTTGAGGGTGGACCGCCTGTAGATATAGTTTAACAAAAACATTAGATTGTGATTCTAAAGACAGAGGTTAAAATCCCCTTATTCACCGAGAGAGGTTGACAACAACAAAGACTGCTAATTTTTGCCTCTTAGGTTAGACTCCTAAGCTCACTCGCCCCGCTTCTAAAGGATAACAGCTCATCCGTTGGTCTTAGGAACCAAAAACTCTTGGTGCAAATCCAAGTAGCAGCTATGCACCTCACCTCCACCATAATAACCACTAGTCTAATTCTTATTTTTTTATTACTTATATTCCCCATCCTTTCCTCCTTTTCCCCCACCCCCCTCCCTCCCAACTGAGCACTAACCCAGGTTAAAACAGCAGTAAAATGAGCCTTCTTTACTAGCATCATCCCTCTCTGCCTCTTCCTTAACGAAGGCACAGAAACAATTATTACCAGCTGAACTTGAATAAACACCCACACATTTGATATTAATATTAGTCTTAAATTTGATATCTATTCAATTATCTTCACCCCTGTCGCCCTTTATGTCACCTGGTCAATCCTAGAATTTGCCTCCTGATATATACATGCCGACCCGAACATAAATCGGTTTTTTAAATACCTCCTAATCTTCCTTATTGCCATGATCATTCTTGTTACCGCAAACAATATATTTCAACTATTCATCGGTTGAGAAGGTGTCGGGATTATATCTTTTCTCCTCATTGGCTGATGATACGGCCGTGCAGACGCAAACACCGCTGCCCTCCAGGCAGTAGTCTATAACCGAGTGGGGGACATCGGCCTAATTTTTGCTATAGCCTGAATTGCAACCTCCCTTAACTCCTGAGAAATACAACAAATATTTACTTTATCCAAAGACTTTGATCTAACTTACCCCCTCATTGGTCTCATCATTGCTGCCACTGGTAAATCCGCCCAATTTGGCCTCCACCCCTGGCTTCCTTCTGCCATAGAAGGTCCTACGCCGGTCTCTGCCCTACTGCACTCAAGCACCATGGTCGTAGCAGGCATCTTCCTCCTTATCCGCATAAGTCCAATACTAGGAAATAATCAAACCGCCTTAACCATTTGCCTTTGCTTAGGAGCCCTCACCACCCTCTTTACCGCAACCTGCGCCCTCACCCAAAATGATATCAAAAAAATCGTTGCTTTCTCAACCTCAAGTCAACTGGGTTTAATAATAGTAACAATTGGACTTAACCAACCCCAACTTGCCTTCCTTCACATCTGCACTCACGCATTCTTTAAAGCTATACTCTTCCTCTGCTCAGGGTCTATTATTCATAGCCTGAACGACGAACAAGACATCCGGAAAATAGGAGGTATACATCACCTGACTCCTTTCACCTCTTCCTGCTTAACCATCGGAAGCCTAGCTCTCACAGGAACCCCCTTCCTAGCAGGTTTCTTTTCAAAAGATGCTATTATTGAAGCCTTAAACACATCTTACCTAAACGCCTGAGCCCTACTCCTCACCCTCCTAGCTACTTCCTTCACCGCTATCTACAGTCTTCGAGTAATTTTCTTCGTCTCAATAGGCCACCCCCGCTTCAACCCCCTTTCCCCAATTAACGAAAACAATTCAACAGTTATTAACCCCATCAAACGCCTAGCCTGGGGAAGTATTATCGCCGGTCTCCTAATTACCTCTAACATCACCCCCCTGAAAACACCAGTTATATCCATACCGTCCCTTCTCAAAGTTGCCGCCCTAATAGTGACTATCATCGGCCTTCTCACCGCACTAGAACTCGCCTCACTAACCAATAAGCAATACAAACCAATGCCAAACCTTTCTCCCCACCATTTTTCTAACATACTAGGTTTCTTCCCAATAGTTATTCATCGCCTCATCCCCAAACTAAACCTGGTTTTAGGACAAACCATCGCCTCCCAAACAGTCGACCAAACATGGTTAGAAAAAATGGGCCCAAAAGCAACTGCTACCCTTAACCTCCCTCTAATTACCACAACTAACAACATTCAGCAGGGTATAATCAAAACCTATCTTTCCCTCTTCTTCTTCACCTTTGGTTTAGCTCTTCTACTACTACTTTATTAAACGGCTCGAAGGGCCCCCCGACTTAAACCCCGCGTTAATTCCAACACCACAAACAACGTTAACAGCAATACTCAAGCCCCTATCACCAAAACACCCCCACCCATCGAATACATCAGAGCTACCCCTCCAACATCCCCCCGAAAAACCGAAAACTCAACAAATTCATCAGCAGACACTCAAGCCCCTTCGTATCACCCCCCTCAAAATAACACCGCCGCCATCCCCACCCCTAATACATACGCCACTATTACCCCTAGTACAGGCCAACTCCCTCAACCCTCAGGATAAGGCTCAGCAGCCAATGCTGCCGAATATGCAAACACTACTAATATTCCCCCCAAATAAATTAAAAATAAAATTAAGGATAAAAAAGACCCCCCATGCCCCACCAACACCCCACACCCTATACCTGCTACCGCAACCAGCCCTAACGCCGCAAAATACGGCGAAGGATTAGAAGCAACCGCCGCAAGACCTATTACCAGCCCTAGTAAAAATATAAACATAATATAAACCATAGTTTCTGCCAGGACTTTAACCAGGACTAATGACTTGAAAAACCACCGTTGTTATTCAACTACAAAAACAATAATGGCCAACCTCCGAAAAACCCACCCCCTCCTAAAAATTGCAAACGACGCACTAGTTGATCTCCCAGCCCCTTCAAACATTTCTGTTTGATGAAACTTTGGCTCTCTACTAGGGCTCTGTCTAGCTGCCCAAATCCTGACAGGCCTTTTCCTAGCCATACACTACACCTCCGATATCGCCACCGCCTTCTCCTCCATTGCCCACATCTGCCGTGATGTCAACTACGGTTGACTCATTCGAAACATGCACGCTAACGGCGCATCCTTTTTCTTCATTTGTATTTATATGCACATCGGCCGAGGCCTGTACTACGGCTCCTACCTCTATAAAGAAACCTGAAACATTGGAGTAATTCTACTCCTTTTAACTATGATAACAGCCTTCGTGGGCTATGTCCTCCCGTGAGGCCAAATATCGTTCTGAGGCGCCACCGTCATCACAAACCTTCTCTCCGCAGTCCCTTATATTGGCAACTCTTTAGTCCAATGAATCTGAGGAGGGTTTTCCGTAGACAACGCCACCTTAACCCGCTTCTTCGCCTTCCATTTCCTCCTTCCCTTCATTATTGCAGCTGCAACAATAGTACACCTTATTTTCCTCCACGAAACCGGATCCAACAACCCCACAGGCCTAAACTCAGACGCCGACAAAATCTCATTCCACCCTTACTTCTCCTACAAAGACTTATTAGGCTTCGCAGTCCTTCTAATCGCCCTCATTTCTCTCGCCCTCTTCTCCCCCAACCTGCTTGGAGACCCCGACAACTTCACCCCCGCAAACCCCTTAGTCACCCCGCCTCATATTAAACCCGAATGATACTTCCTATTTGCCTATGCCATCCTCCGATCAATCCCTAATAAACTTGGTGGGGTTCTCGCCCTCCTGTTCTCGATCCTTGTCTTGATAGTCGTTCCTATTCTTCACACCTCCAAACAACGAGGCTTAACATTTCGCCCTATCACGCAACTTCTCTTCTGACTCTTAGTTGCAGATGTCGCCATCCTCACCTGAATCGGAGGCATACCCGTTGAGGACCCCTTCGTCATTATTGGACAAATTGCATCTTTCCTCTACTTCTTCCTCTTTCTCGTCCTCGCCCCTCTCGCCGGCTGACTAGAAAACAAAATCCTTGAATGAGCCTGCACTAGTAGCTCAGCGCCAGAGCGCCGGTCTTGTAAACCGGACGTCGAAGGTTAAAGCCCTTCCTACTGCTTCAAACAAAGGGGATTTTAACCCCCACCCCTAACTCCCAAAGCTAGGATCCTAATTTAGACTATTGTTTGCCGGGCTCTGCCTTTCATGTAAACGCAATGCATATATGTATTATCACCATTATTTTATGTTAAACATATCCTATATATTAATACATATCATTTACAAAAACATAGATAAATATACCACATATTTGTTTAAACCATTCTAACTAAGGGGTACATAAACCATAACTGAATATACTCCAATAAACCTTATTAACCACTGAACGATAGTTTAAGACCGATCACAACTCTCACCGGTTAAGTTATACCAAGTACCCACCATCCTATTCATTACCCATATTTAATGTAGTAAGAGCCCACCATCAGTTGATTCCTAAATGTTAACGGTTCTTGAAGGTCAAGGACAAGTATTCGTGGGGGTTTCACTAGGTGAATTATTCCTGGCATCTGGTTCCTATTTCAGGTCCTATAATTGTTATAATTCCCCATACTTTCATCGACGCTTGCATAAGTTAATGGTGGTAATACATACTCCTCGTTACCCACCATGCCGGGCGTTCTTTCCAGCGTGTGGGGGGTTCTCTTTTTTTTTTTCCTTTCATTTGACATCTCAGAGTGCATACAGAAATGACAGACAAGGTTGAACATTTTCCTTGCATAAAAGAAATAGTATGAATGGTGATAAGATATTGACAGAAGAATTGCATAACTGATATCAAGAGCATAAAGTTTAATCAGATATTTAATTTTCCCCAAACTTTCCTATTATCACCCCCGGTTTTTGCGCGTAAACCCCCCCTACCCCCCCAAACTCCTGAGATCTCTAAGACTCCTGTAAACCCCCCGGAAACAGGAAAAGCTCTAGAAGTGTTTTTCGCACTCGTAACGTACAGACATGATTGTTATTCATAAATTGTTTGATGTGTATATTATACTATTGCAATATTGCACAT